TGGATCTTCTTTGAGTTCTGGATCCTTTTCGATTTCTGGATCCAAGAGCATTTTTGGAACGATATCATAAATAAGACCTCTATTCTCATTCTCAATTATTTCAGAATTCTCATTCTCAATTATTTCAGAATTCTCATTCTCAATTATTTCAGAATTCTCATTCTCAATTATTTCAGAATTCTTAGTCTCAATTATTTCAGAATTCTTAGTCTCAATTATTTCAGAATTCTTAGTCTCAATTATTTGAGAATTCTTAGTCTCAATCTTAGTATTTGTATTATGGTTAGGGTCGATCTTTTTCCCGGCCTCCAAATTGACTGGATATTTTTCTAAAAACTTCCAATCAAAGTCCATATATTTTCTTTGAGGTTTTTTCTTTCGCATTTTTTTCAGAGACATATAAACCTTGTCTAGATAATTGTCTAGAGAATTCTTGTCTAGATAAACCTTGTCTAGATAATCCTTGTAATAATCCTCGTAATAATTCGTTTCTAGATAAAGCTGGTCTAGAGAATCCTTGAAATAAACCTTGTCTAGAAAACTCTTGTCTAGATAATCCTGATAATCCTTGGGATAATCCTTGTCTACATAAGTATTGTCTAGATAATTGTGTAGATAAGTACTGTCTCGATAAACCTTGTCTAGAAACTTCTTGTCTAGTATCCAATCCTTGAAATAAGTCTTGAAAACAATCTCCTCTGGTATATCAAATAAGTCGACCTCTTGGCTCTTATTTACTTGTAATGGCAATTTAGAAATAGAGGAGTCCTTCTTAGTTTCAGAAGAAATGTATTTATATGCTAAAAGATCATATTTATAGTTTTTCTTAAACTTAGTTTTTTGATTTCTTACTAATGAATATACTTCAGAATCATCTTGTTTTTTGGAATGAAGTAATGGGTCTTTTTCATATGAATCTCCTTTATTTAAATCGTTATTTTGAGGCGTATGGCGTCGGTTGACTTTATTTCGCCAGGCTTGTGCGCCTACTCGCTCCCAATGAACCTTAGATAAATTGTATTGAGACTGACCTCTTAACCAGTTTTTCCATGGATTCGTTCCAAAATTTCGAAGTTTCTTATGCTTTAATTCGGAATGGAATATTCCCTGTCTTTCAAAAGAATCCTTTATTGCAGTCTTAAGAAAAAAAGACGTTCCGCGATATTGAAGAACAGATCTTAACTTATCACTAACTAGGGTTTGTGATAATTTGTAAAATACATATGCTTGTGACAGGGAAGATAAATTTGGCAAGGAAGCAAATTTCGGAACAATCTGTGACTTCCGCTTAGTTATATTTTTTATAGTCGAACTAAAGGTAATTCTTTTTTGATTTGTTTCAGTATTGGAAATGTCTTTCTCAAAAAATTTTTTTGTTAAATTGATTCTAGGAATCTTAATGATACATAGAAAGATATCTAGGTATATTTTGTATATTTTTTCAATGAAAATTTTTTGAAAATAATTCCATTTACTTATTAATCGAACATTTCTTCTTTTTACAATTTTCCAAATATTTTTTGGTGATTCTACATTATTATTTTGCTTTTTGTTGTTAGGACTATTATTTAGTCCTGGAGTTACTTTTTTTTTTTCTTTTGTAATTCTTTCTATTTGATTTTTGATTGTGCTTGTTCTATTAATCAGATTTTGTATTTTTTCTTCTGAATTTGTAGAAGCTGTAGATCGAATTTGACTAAATGATTCATTAATTATCTCATTGCTGATTATAGAATCTTTTTCTTTTTGAGTTTCACTCGATTCATCTACTCCTATCCCTTTCAATCTTGTATTTTTTTTGATTATTTTCAAAATTGTGCTTTTTAGAACTAGAACCCTTTCTTTAAGCCGTTTTATGCTTTCTTTAAGCCGTTTTATGCTTTCTTTTGCGTTTCCTAGAACTCTAACAAAATTTTGCTTTATTTTTGGGTTGAAAACGCTTCTTATAAGTCGAAAGGCGCTCCCTTCCAATTTTTCTGCTGCGAATCTTTGACTTTTTTTGCCTAGTTCTTTAAAAATGGGCCCCCAAAAAATGGAAAAGGAACGGTTGGGTCGGGTACCACCCCAAGGATAGTCAGCTAGTCCCCAGACAGACCTTATAAAAGCATAATCGTTGGTTATCCTTTGTCTATCATCCGCTGTGTGCCAAGGTTTCAACTCTAAAGGCCATAAAACTTTGACCTGAAGACCGTAGTCCCACCACTCCTCCGGAAAGTTCTTGATGGATATGACGCCTATAGCAAAACCGTCATCGTTGCATAAAAGATGAGTCTCGTTTTCCCAGTCCTTTCTATCCTCAGCCCACTCGGGCTGCTGCAAAAATAAGATACGACCAATATTTTTAGCTATTATCGCTAAAGGCAATGCAATATATCTTCTCAAATAGGAGTTAAAAATTAATACGATACCTCTTACTCCTAGCCCATAATAAAGCTCATTCCATGCATCTATTCCATCCATCCGGAACAGCTCTTCTTCGGGGTCTAGTTCGATTTTATCTTTTTTGATTCTTTTCAATTTTTTCCGTTCTTTCAATGCTTTGCTTTTTTTTTCGTCTATCTTCCTTTTTGTCTTCCTTTTTGTCTTCCTTTTTGTTTTTGTCTGTTCTTTCTTAGGTCCCTTAAGAGTGAAAAAGTCCCCTTTTTTGATTCCAAACCTATGCATCAAATTTTGCATTTTCAAAACAAGGGGTTTCACTACCCTAAAAGAACTAGACAGTGTACTTTTTAAGAAGCCCAAAAAAAGAGGGGAATGCGGAAACATTTCAATCTGTCTTACAACAACTCCGTGTTTACGCCTTAGGACGCTCGAAACACCTTTGATGTCATCCTGATGCCAAAATTGGTCGCGCACCGCTCTCAAGGAGGTCCTCCACACGTCCTTATTCTCGGTTTTCCACTCGATATTGGTGGTGAGGCTGCCAACGTGAACATGAGCAAGGCTTTTCTCAAAGTCAATACTATAAGGGTCTCCCCCACTCTTGATCAAATCCTTCATAACCTTCTCATTAATCTCTTTAGCAATATCCGGATCAATGTTATTACTATCTTTAGAAAAATTTTTGATAAGTAAATTTTGAGTATCCTGATTCAAAATAATTTCATATTTGTATTGTGCTGATATAATATCAAAGCACTCATCATCTCCCCGCTGGGTCACAAAGGGTTCGCCCAGGTCATATACGACCTCGCGTAGTAATACGTATGACCAGCGAGGGACGCGTTGACGGATGTGCGCTCGTCCCGCACTTTCTCCCACTTTATAAGTCCTTAGTTGCTGTAGCTTTTTTAGTTTTCGCTGGTTCCAATCAATGCTTCCCCCCTCTTTTTCCCAAGGCTTAGAAAAAAATTTTGCCAAAGGATTATAATATAATTTTCCTTCTGCTCTTAGTTTTAGTGTTTTACTTTTGAGTATCGCGAAGATTCTCTCTTCATATTTTGGGGACTCGAAAATGAAACCTGGCAAAAGGGTCTCATGAATTTGATTTAGAGCAAGGATTTGCTTAAGTTGAAATTCTGTAGCTGTAGGTTCAGCGTCGATTCTTTCACGAGATTCTGTAGGTTCAGCGTCGATTCTTTCACGAGATTCTGTAGTTCCATCGTCGATTCTTTCACGAGATTCTGTAGGTTCAGCGTCGATTCTTTCACGAGATTTTGTAGTTCCATCGTCGATTCTTTCACGAGATTCTGTAGGTTCAGCGTCGATTCTTTCACGAGATTTTGTAGTTCCATCGTCGATTCTTTCACGAGATTTTGTAATTCCATTTTTTTTTCTTCGACGAGATTGCATTGCGTTCTGGACTTTTTCACGAGATTGCATTTCATTCTTTTTTCTTCCACGAGATTGCATTTCATTCTTTTTTCTTCGACGAGATTGCATTGCATTCTGGACTTTTTCACGAGATTGCATTTCATTCTTTTTTCTTTCACGAGATTTACGAGATTGAATTACATTGTAGACTTTTTCACGAAATTCACCCAATTGAAGAAGTGCCCTTTCGTCGCGTAGACGTGCTTCTTCGAGTAGACGTGCTTCTTCGAGTAGACGTGCTTCTTCGAGTAGACGTGCCTTTTCTTCCCTTTTCTCCTGTTCTTTGCTTTTCGGTGCCTTTTCTTCGCTTTTCTCCTTTTCTTCGCTTTTCTCCTTTTCTTCGCTTTTCTCCTTTTCTTCGCTTTTCTCCTTTTCTTCGCTTTTCTCCTTTTCTTCGCTTTTTTCCTTTTCTTCGCTTTTCTCCTTTTCTTCGGGATCCTCGATTACTTTGCTAAATTTTTTGATTCTTCCACGAGAGGGCCCATTCAACAAAGGATCATACCTTTTTGGTAGGCAGAGGCAGGTTTCGTTCATTTTCTCAATACAAACCCGAGTCCTTTTGTCGAGTATATCTAGAAAAAGAAATCCCGTGTCTAGAGCCTCAATTCTCTTTATAAACTCGTTATTTAAGTTGTTTTGTCTTTGTTTGTTCTTATAAAGCCAATCTTTGTCTAGTTTATCAAAGGAGAGTCTTTCTACTGTGGACGAAGATATCATCCCTTTCGTCAGTTCCTTAAAACTAGAAAAACTAGGAGGATCTGTAAAAGATATTCTTTTTTTTCCATCACTTCGGCATGTATCAAAAAAATATTGTGAAGCTTCCTTTCTTACAGCCCCAAAAAAGTGTTGATTGCTTATGTATCGTACTGGACGAGTCCATTGAAACTGAAAAAAATCGGACGCTAAAATGCTTTCCACCACTATGGGGTCTTTTTGATCTTTTTCTTCATCCAGATCCATTCCCCAACGCTGGGGAGGAATTTCTTCTTTGAATAGCACTTTTTTTCGTGCAATCTCCTCTTTCTTTTCCTCGTCCTTTTCCTCGTCCTTTTCCTCGTCCTCGTCCTCCCAGTAAGTGTCAGCTTCTCGGCCTTGTCTGGCTAACCAATTTGGTTGCAGTTGTGGGGCTTGGACGCTTGTCAGTGGATGTGGAAAAATGAATAAAGGTATTCTGCCTAAATAGTAGGCAC